AAGTAAAGTGGCCGATTATAGGTGCTAAATTGTAAATTTAGTTAAGGATTATTCCCTTTACTATGATTAATTTACGGCTCAGTAGTTTAAAAAAAAAATACAAGATTGCAAATCTTGAGTTGTTTCTAACCCGGGCCTAATTAACTAAAAATTATTTTATTGTAAGCAGGGTGATGTGTATATAAGTGTTCTGTGCACGTAAGATTTTGATTCTTAAAGAGAAATTTACATTTCATATATAATAAGAAGAGATGAGGTGCCTGATAAAAGGATTACGTTGATACTGTAATTATGTAGATAATACCCTCATCTATATTAAAGTAAATTATTAAAGCTTAAGAACATCTTATTTCCAGCTTTGAAGGCTGGTAGTTTAATTAACTTAAAGCTTTACAAAAAGAATAGAGGAAGAAAAATATTAAACCCTATTGATAGAACACCCGGGATCTCTATTTTCTTAGACTTTACCTCTGAGGGAAATAAAAGAGATCTCATAGCAATCTTAAAATAAAAATAGACTGAGAAACATGAAGACACGACAAGGGCTAACACAAGAAGGGGGGATAAAATATTTATTTCCAGAGATATTCATTTAATAAAAAATCCCAGGAATGGGGGTAACCCGGCTAAAGAGAGAAGATTAAATGAAATCGAAGCTTTATAAATTAATCTAGCATTACTATTCATTTGGGCGAGGGAGTACATACCCCTTTGCTGTAATAAAATTACAGCAAAATATAGAATAGCCAAGTAAGTCACATAATAAACTAATATCAAGAAAAATCTACTTATATTAACTATTAGTCAAGATAGATGTCTAACGGAAGAAAACGCTATAATCAGCCGAAGGTTGGATTGGTTAATCCCACCTAATCCGCCAATAAATGCTCTAATAAAAATGAAAAAAGAATTTGTGAATTGTAGTATAGCCAGTCCAAGAAGAGGCCCAATTTTCTGAAAAGTTATTAAAAGGGATAAAACCTTTCATGATATAGATTTAGAAATACTTACTAATCATATATGGAACGGGGCCGCACCAATCTTAATTAATAGGGCAAAAGGAATTAAGAATGAAAAGGATTGATTCAGAATACTCGCTAAAAAGATGACTGAGGCTACTGACTGAATTAAAAAATATTTTAATCTATTTTCTTTTCTTTCTTCGATTATGATAGGGATAAAGCTTAAAGAATTTATTTCTATACTAAGCCACAAACCTAACCAAGAGTGGGAGGACACTATAAGAATATAAGAAAAAAATAGGCATAATCACTTAATCATTTAAAGAGAGATTACTCTATCATTGGGGTATGAGCCCAGTAGCTTAATTTAGCTTACTCTTTAACACCCCTGGGAGAGAAGAACCCCCCCCCCNCCCCGAGCTTATGCTTCAAACTGAAGCATAACGAGGGAGGGAGTTCTTCTTCCAGGTTAATCTAAATAAAATAACTCCGTCCTTTTTTAACAGTAGACAATATCAGACTCTTATCAAACATATAATTCTTTCTCTAATTAACTATTACGTTTATAACCCAGACTAGGAGCAGGATCAGATTCTTGGTACTCACCTCAAAAAGATAAAATTATCGTTTCCTCAACTTATTGGGGAGATTAATCTATATTGAGTTATCTCCTGTAAGGAGATAGTCCAGATTGCTGCCGCCCTCCCTTGCTGAAATAGAATAAAATTATTTATTTTACATTTTTAAAAAAAAAATTTGAGGTGGGCTAATTTACTTTTTTACATGATTAAAGGCAAGATCCTGAAAAAGGCTGTTTTTGAGGTAAATATCGAGAATCTTAGCATTAAACGTGTAAAATGGGGTCACAAAATTCCCTAAACGCAAACTTTAAGCTGATTTTTAACGATTTTACGGAGTTTTTAATTTTCAATTTGGAACAATTTAACCTATACAGAACGTCATTATAATGATATAAAATAAAAAAGATAATATCTTATTATAGTTACATTTAATTAAATATAAACTTATCCGTAGTATTTTTTCCCTGTCCTAACACTTAGTGTTAGGACAAAAAATACTACAAATAAGTTTATAGCTTTATTAAATTTTTAAACCCTCTTAAGAGGGTTGTATTAGATGAGATAATGATTTTATTTATCCTGGAACACCAAATCTTCCAGGATAAATATAAATCAATATCTCTAGGTTATTTTAGAAACCCTCTTAAGAGGGTTTAAACAAAATTTAATATTATATAAACGATATAAATAACGTACATTCACCGCTCTTTTATTATTCTAATAAAAGAGCGGTGAATGTACTATACAGAACGTTATATAAACTAACATTAAATTATGTGTGTACGTAGGCTTGACTCTTTAACAAGGCCCCTCCTCAGACATGTAGGCATAGACCTACATGTCTGAGGGGGGGGGGGGNCCTTGTCTTAGAGGTAGCCTACGTATCTAAATATATCATCTCACCAATCTACATTTCATAAAATACGTTATCATGTATCACATTCCACTATCCGTTCTTCTTTTAAATGGTCGTCAAGTTTAGTTGTTAGTTGCGTGAGGTTGTATAACCAAGTATTATTTATATGGTAATTTTAGGTATTTAGGGGTGGGTTAATCCCCTATTTAACCTTTTTATTTTTTTTTATCATCGTCACAATCATAAATAAGTAAGTGCAAGTATTTAAATAAATTTCAATTTTACTCACATTTACACGTATTCAATAAAAGTTCAATTCTGTCAACTTCATCATTCATATCCATTTTCACTTATTTCATCTTAATGAGGTAATTATCTAGACAGACAAGATTCAACAACCAAACAAGTAGTCACTTCAAATCATACAATATACCTGATGTATTAGTTATCCAGACTATTTATCTCTTATTTCAGACATCTTCAGCAACGTCTAGAGTATTTTCTACATTTAAATAAGGTTATCGATGAGATATTTCACTCTTCATGGCGGCTAGATAATGGGTTTCGGTCGCTCGCCGGGGTGACTGCTTTCAATGACCTTATATATGTGATCTCTCATTATTCGTAGTCACAAGCTTCATTCTTAAACACACTCAAGTCAGTAAATAACTATTATCTTACTTCTTTGTCCGTTATTATTATTTTCCGCTACAATATGATTTTCATATCCTATCTAGTCGTTCTTATCCCAGCATCCAGCAGTAAAAGTTTGATTCTAGCTAGTTTATTTACTCTTTCTACGAGTCATATGCAAGATATCATTATAGGTTAGAAGTGCAGTGATTGACATTATTGCCTACTTCTTAGGTATAGCGAACGAAAAGATAGGGGGACCACTTTGTGCCAGCATCCGCGGTCATACAAGGCCCTAGAGCAAATATTTTAGGTGAACAGAGGAGCTTTGGGACAAGTATATTTTAGATCAATAAGGGTGAAATCTGTATTTATTCTCAATTTGTTTGAATAAGGCACTCTTTTGATGGTCAAACAACTAGGATTAGATACCCTATTAGTTCATTTCTAATTAACCTGGGTAGTATTATTTAAACCTAAAGAATTTGGCGGTTTCTAAACTTACTAGAGGAACCTGCCCCATAAACGACAATCCACGAGACAACCGACCCGTTCTTGTAAAACAGCTTATATACCGTCGTTTAGGGGATTAAATAAATAACTGCTCTTAATTGCTTAGGCTAATAAATCAGATCAAGGTGTAGCTTATGTCCGGGAGAGGGTGGGTTACAATAAGAACTTAAACGGAACTTTCATTTTATCATGGAGAAGAAGGTGGATTTAGAAGTAAGGCCTATCAACCTGAAGGAGGCTATGAGAAATGTACACATCGCCCGTCGCTCTCTTGTCCGAAGAGATAAGTCGTAACAAAGTAGGTATACCGGAAGGTGTATCTTGAAAGAGGGAGGGAGTTTGAATAAACATTTTGCTTACACTAAAAAGATACTCTTGAGAGTGCTCTCTAAATCTTTATTTATAAATTTATTTAAAACAATATTATATTAGTAAAAGAATCGAATTTATTCAAGGTCTAAGTACTGAGAAGGAAAGTCTACTAATTACAAAGAAGTTATTGTTTGTACCTTTTGTATCAGGGTTTATTAAATTTCAATCTTTATTGCTGAATCCCGAAACAAGGTGATCTATATTGGTTAAAGATGATTGTTTCATAAATCTCTTCAAGACCAATATCGTTGTGAAAAATATTTCGTACCTTTATATCTGGTTGGCAGAATACTCCTTTAGGGTACTCCGCAAGGAAGATTTTCTAGGGGACGAGCTCTAGAAAAAATTATATTATAATATCAAGAAAAACATGACTAGGCTTAAAAGTTGCCTTGGTTTAATAACCATTGTTACTAAAATGATAATTTCAAAATAATTAATTAAGACTAGCCGATGCTAATTACATAAATTTAGCAATCATAATGATAGAATTAGTAGAACTATAAATACACTTAACACAATGTTCCTCACAAAATCCCAAAGGAATTCGGCAAAACTCATCTCCGCCTGTTTAACAAAGACATCGCCTCTTAACTTTGGGAGGTCGAGCCTGCCCACTGATGAATTAAAGGGCCGTGGTATACTGACCATGCGAAGGTAGCATAATCATTAGCCTTTTGATTTGAGGCTGGAATGAATGGTTTGACGAGAGGTGGTCTGTCTCTTCGATTAAATTGAAGTTAATCTTTAAGTGAAAAAGCTTAAATGTACTTGGAGGGCGATAAGACCCTATAGATCTTTACATTTAATTCTTTTGTCTTGCGGTAGGTAATTAGACAGAGTAAAACAATGTTCGGTTGGGGCGACGGTAAGAACAGAATAAACACTTACAACATAAATACATCAATAAATGACCATTGATCCTTAGATGAATAAAGACCAAGTTACCTTAGGGATAACAGCGTAATTCTTTTTGAGAGTTCAAATCGACAAAAGAGTTTGCGACCTCGATGTTGGTTCAGGGACCCTACTCGGTGCAGCAGCCTAGAGAGGCAGTCTGTTCGACTGTTAAACCCCTACGTGATCTGAGTTCAGACCGGCGTAAGCCAGGTTAGTTTCTACCCCCAAGGCAAATCCACTCATGATAGTACGAAAGGACCTCTTGAGATTTTATGTCAGCTTGGCAGACAAATGCGTTAGATTTAGGATCTATTTATAAGGAGACCTTAGTTGATAGCACTAGCTTAAATGATCTATTTTATTTTTTTACAAGTAGTTATGGTTTTAGTTTCAGTTGCTTTTTTAACACTATTAGAACGAAAGATTTTGGGTTACATTCAGTTACGTAAGGGCCCAAATAAAGTCGGCTTTCTTGGGATCCTACAACCTTTTTCTGATGGGGTCAAATTATTTTGTAAGGAAGTCTCACTTCCTCTTGTCTCCAATTTCATACCGTACCTCGTTGCTCCTGTGTTCAGCTTATTCCTTTCCTTTTTCTTATGAACTCTAGTCCCATTTATCTCTTACGGTGCAAAATTCAATCTATCATTCTTATTAGTTATCTGTGCAATGAGAGTGAGAGTATACAGAATCATGGTTGCAGGCTGGTCCTCTAACTCTAAGTATTCTTTGCTAGGAAGAATTCGCGCAGGGGCACAGACCATCTCCTATGAGGTATCTTTGATTATTATCATTCTTTCTCCTTTAATGTTATTTAAAAAGCTCGATCTAGAAGGGTACCTAGTGAAATCCTCTTACGTAGGGTGACCTTTATACCTATGTCTTCCTCTAGGATTGTGCTGATTTATCACAATTCTGGCAGAGACTAATCGAACACCCTTCGATCTAGCTGAGGGTGAATCCGAGTTAGTGTCGGGGTTCAATACAGAATACATAGGAGTCGGTTTCGCTCTAATTATATTATCAGAATACGCTAGCATTCTTTTCATATCTCTATTATTTAGTGTAGTATTCGGGTCTATAAGCTTCCTGATATTTTGTTTAATGGTGTACTCTTATCTATGGAGACGCGGCTCTTATCCCCGCTATCGTTATGATAACCTAATACATTTATGCTGGAAAAGTCTTTTACCCACATCTTTAATATTCCTTTGCTTTTACTGAAGCCTCTCTCAAGGGGGTTAAAAATAAAGACCCCTGGTTGTATAATCAACCCTATTCTGCTTTCAAAACAGATGCTTTAATCGGCCAAGGGGTCTAACTAGACAATTTTGTCATTCAAATTAATAACAATTGGAGTAAACACAAAATATGAGAAGTAAGCACATGTAAGAATCTGTCCCAGAAAAATATAGGGGTCTTCTACAGGTCGTGCCCCAATTCATGTTAGAAGTAAAAAGACTGACACTCAGGATCAAAACAAAGGCTGGGCTACAGAATAAAACTCAAGACCTCGAAACTTAGGCTTAAATGTAAAGGGAAGGGACACAAGAATAAGAATAGAAGAGACAAGGGCGATTACCCCTCCTAGCTTATTAGGAATAGACCGCAAAATAGCGTATGCAAACAGAAAATATCATTCCGGCTGGATATGAGCTGGGGTAACCAATGGGTTAGCAGGAATGAAATTATCTGGGTCCCCTAGAAGATAGGGTCTAGTTAAGGAGAGGGTCACAAGAAAAAAGATAAGGACTATAAACCCCACGGTATCCTTAATGGTAAAATAAGGGTGGAACGGTAACTTGTCTAAGTTAGCGTTAATTCCAAGGGGGTTATTTGAACCTCTTTGATGAAGGAATAAAAGATGAATTATTGTCAGACCGGCAACCAGAAAGGGGATTAAGAAATGAAAAGTGAAAAATCGCGTCAGAGTGGGATTATCAACAGCAAACCCCCCTCATAACCATTGTACTACATCATTACCAATATAAGGTACGGCAGATACTAAGTTTGTAATCACAGTCGCTCCCCAGAAGGACATTTGACCTCACGGGAGAACATACCCTAAAAAAGCAGCGGCCATCACAAGAAACAAAAGAGCAATTCCAGTCATTCATGTCTCAAAATAATGAAAAGAACCATAGTACATCCCTCGGCCAATATGAAAATAAATACAAATAAAGAAAAAAGAGGCACCATTGGCGTGGACAGTTCGGAGCAGTCAACCGTAGTTGACATCTCGGCAAATATGGGCCACTCTAGAGAAAGCTAAGTCTACTCTCGCCGTGTAATGCATCGCTAAAAAAAGTCCAGTAATAATTTGAATAAGAAGACAGAGGCCCAGGAGAGACCCAAAGTTTCATCAAATAGAAATGTTGGCCGGCACAGGTAGATCCACCAAGGCAGAATTAATGATTTTAAGGGTAGGTTGCGTCTTACGTAGAGATAACATTTTATTTCCTAATATTACGGAATCACTAGATCATTGACCGTAAAGGTTTTTTATTACTGTTTAAAAAATCAATGACCAGCAGGAGTGCTAAAAATAAATATACCACTATAAACGAGTAGGCCAATATGGTAAGTCTATTAACATTAAAATTGATGATCACGAAATCGGTGGGATAAAGGTAGCCCGAGGAAGGGCTCATAAACATGAAATTCTTATTTAAAACTAAGAAAGACAAGACAATTGTAGGTACCACTCATATAAATGACGTTAAATCCACAGCAAATTTCTCGTTAGCTCTTAGCGAAGACACATAAATAAACATTACGAGAATCCCCCCTAGAAAGATCAAAAAGAGAATTAGTGAAATTCACAGAGAAACATTTTTAAGCATAACACAAATCAATAAAGTTTGAACGAACAACGAGAGTGTAAAAGCAAGAGGATGATTCATTAGAAGTATAAATATGGGAATAACAACGATAGATCCTAGGATGTCAAAAGGTAGTTTAATAAAAATATTAACTTTGGAAGTTAAAGATGTTAATAACTCTTTTGAAGACCGAGAGATTCCTCTAAATTCGGTTTACAAGACCGATATTATTTTTTAATTACTCAGTCAATCATAATAATTTACCTATCACTTTCTTTAGGATTACTAATTTTCTCTTCAAGAAACAAACATCTCCTAGTAACTCTATTGAGATTAGAATTTCTCATTCTTTTATTGTTCAGATTATTGGTATATTCAAACTATATGAGAATGATTAACGCATTCATCTTTCTTAGAGTCACAGTTTGTGAAGGAGCTCTAGGGTTATCAGTATTGGTATCTTTAGTACGTTCGTCAGGATCAGATCAAGTACAATTCCTAAATGAATAAGTGGTTCTTTACCTCAAGTTTAATATACCTAATATTAATATACAAGTTAATATCAGAATTCCATCTAGAGTGGGGAATTATTCTTTTAACATTGACTTCAGGTATTTTCTTTTTAATAGTTATCAGATTAAAGCCAAGTTGACCATTAAGCTATAGAACTATTCTTGTAAGCTTGTTTGTCCTCTTGTGACTCACGTTTACTACGCAGTCATTCATCTTATTCTACGTCTTCTTTGAGTGCTCTCTAATTCCCACAATTATTTTAATCCTCGGGTGAGGTTACCAGCCAGAGCGTCTACCTGCTTCCTATTATTTCTTATTCTATACTCTACTATCCTCTTTACCTCTACTCTTTATCATCATTGCTCACACGAGTATTTATTCATCGTCCTTCTTACAATTTTGGGATAATTTCATAGACAAGATAATCTTCTTGCTAGCCATCCTTTCTTTTCTAGTGAAACTCCCAGTTTATTTTGCACACATCTGATTACCTAAGGCTCACGTAGAGGCTCCAGTAACTGGCTCTATAGTATTAGCCGCTATTCTCCTCAAGCTAGGGGGTTACGGCCTCTATTTAGTACAAGTACTAAATATTTATAGAGAAACAACATTAATAGGGGTCTGCTTAATAGGCGGGATCTTCAGCTGCTTGATCTGTCTACGCCAATCTGATGTCAAATCCTTAATTGCTTATTCCTCCGTCGCTCACATATCATTCGTCATTCTAGGTATACTTATATCTTGTACTTACACCAACACAAGATCAATTTTAATAATGGTATCTCACGGAATCTGTTCCTCTGGATTATTCTACTTAAGCTATCTATTTTATGCGCGCATCTGAAGTCGCAGATTCCTTCTTACCCGTAGAATAATCTCTCTTTTTCCATATTTATGTTTTTGATGACTCAGTCTTAGCTTTCTCAATATAGGATTACCCCCTTCACTTAACTTCTTTTCCGAAATATATTTTTTTATCGGTGTATTTAGTCTAGACTGAATAGTAGTAGGCCTATCTGGAATCTTATGTTTTCTTTCATCTTGTTATTGTATTTATTTATACTCCAGTACAAGTCACGGGGAGAGATTGTATATCTTTAGCTGATTAGAATACAATTTAAAGGAATATATAATCGGAAGAGCTCATCTGATTCCGTTACTGACTTTAATTTTCGTCTACTGTTATAGTTTAAAGAGAATATTAGTTTGTGGAACTAAAGGAGAGTCATCTCTGACAGTATTGCTATATTTTGTATCAGGTTACATCTTACTATTTACCGGAGTATTAAGTGTTTGTTGCTCATTTTTATTATTCCTATCAGATGAAATCTACTTATTAAAAGTATCCTTTTTGCATTTGGATTATCAAGTGTGCTTTGATTGGCTCAGACTATCATTCATCTTCTTAGTTCTCTTAATCTCTTCTCAAGTTATAATTTATTCTTCTTATTATATAAGAGGTGAAACTTTTGTTAATCGTTTTATATACATAATATTAGGATTCATCTCATCTATGGTTCTGTTGATTATATCTTCGGACGGATTGAGATTAATATTAGGTTGAGATGGGCTAGGTATCACTTCGTATCTATTAATTATATTTTACAAAAATTATAATTCTTCCTCTAGAGGAATAATTACTATTTTAAGAAATCGAGTAGGTGATGTATTAATTTTATGGTCATTGGGGCTAATATTTTACTCTAAGAGCTGGGACTATATATTCTTAAGATACTTCTCTTTATCAATTATGCTTTTCTTCATTTTATCTTCTTTTACCAAAAGAGCTCAACTACCTTTTTCTGCATGGTTACCAGCAGCCATGGCGGCTCCTACCCCTGTCTCATCCCTAGTCCATTCATCCACACTAGTGACAGCCGGGATTTATTTGATAATTCGTTTGTCTCCCTCATTTGAAGAGAGAGGGTGTTTCTTACTCGTTGTCATGGGGGCCTTAACTTCCTTTTTTTCAGGCCTGGCTGCGTTCGGAGAAAACGATCTAAAACGAGTAATTGCGTTATCTACATTAAGCCAGCTAGGAGTAATAATATTTTCTCTGGGCCTAGGGCTCACTCTATTTTGTTATTTTCATCTTTTTGCCCATGCACTTTTTAAGGCTCTTCTCTTTATATGTTCGGGGGTCGTAATTCATTCGCTAGGGGTACAAGATATACGTCGTATAGGAGGGGTATCCAGGATACTCCCTTACACTAGTTATATTATCTTGGTTTGCTCTCTTAGATTAATAGGGTTCCCATATTTATCGGGTTTCTTTTCAAAAGACCTAATTATTGAATCTTCAGAGAGTCTGTATATATTATTTCCTAGTGTACTTATATTAGTTTCATGTCTTCTAACAAGAACTTACTCTTCACGAATTGCGATAATATGTTTGTGCTCCTATAATTATAATTTAAGCTGTCAATACAGGGACGAAGAGGGGGACTATCTAACTCCTCTTTTTGTTCTTTATTGAGGGGCTGTTATAGGGGGGTATATCTTTTATTGATGTTTTCTGGGGGACGTAAGAATCATCTTAGGTTCATTTGAAAAGATTCTCCTCCTCTCCCTTATTACAGTAGGGGTGATTTTACCTTACTTTGTCAAATCATTTAGTTTAAGCCTAAGACATTATGTAAGTAGAATAATATTTTTACCATTCATTACAGGGCGAACAAGCTTCATACCTTTATTTGTGGGTGAACTCCTCTATCATGAGGGTGATTGTGGTTGGGTAGAAGAAGCGGGGCCGTCATTAATCTATCATAATAGCTTACGGGGGTCATCTTTATTTTCGTTTCTAACCTCCTCTCCGTATAAGGTACTTATCCTATCTTCTTTATTATTCACACTATTTATATATTTCTATAGCTTAATAAGAGCACAACACTGAAGATGTTGGGGTGGATGATTCCTGGAAATATTTAAAGGATATTTATCCATTTATGCATTGAAAATGCATTGTATTTAATATACTATATAAATAGGCAGTGAGTAGAATTTAACTACCCGGTTGAAGAGTTAGCAGCTCCCATCCTTCTTTCTGCCTCTTAACAGGGGTCATCCCTTTCTCTTCATTAACAATGAAGCGCTATCAATTAGCTTCTGCTAAAGAGTGGGGGCCGAAAGGCCTAAATTCAGGTCGAAACTGGATTTGATAACATCAATTCTCACTCTGAGAGAAGGAACATCCCTCTTTTAGGATGCAAACCCAATGTTCTATTTAAACTATTCTCCTGAATAAAGTGTCTTTGATAAAGTTAATGATTATTTAATTCATCTTAGGGCACCTTCCCTTCACTCATAAAATACCCCTGCAACAAGGATGAAAGTAAAGAAGATAATCAGGTAGGTTGTCGGTGAAGACATATTCAAATATACTATAGGTAGGAGTAAAGTAATCTCTACATCAAAAATAAGAAAAATTAGAGTAATAACAAAGAACCGAATAGAAAAGGGGGTACGAGAGGAATTCAAAGGATCGAATCCGCATTCAAATGGTGAACTCTTTTCGCGATCCAGAGAGACTTTCTTATTTACAAACATTCCGAGGGTCAATATAATAAAAACAAGCATAAAAATTCTTAGTCAAATTAAAATAATTATCTTTCCCTAACAGGATCTCTTGATTGGAAGTCAAGTATAATATTTATACTAGAAAGATCCTATTCACCTCATCAGTAGATAGAAAGATAGAGAAACAATCAGACAACATCAACAAAGTGTCAATATCAAGCTGCAGCTTCAAACCCGAAATGATGTTGGGGAGAAAAGTAGCACTTAGCGTGACGTAAGATACAAATTATAAGAAAAATAGTGCCAATAAGAACATGTAAACCATGAAAACCTGTCGCTAAAAAGAATGTAGACCCATAGATTCTATCCGCAATAGTAAACGAGGCTTCTATGTATTCCAACCCTTGAAGAAATGAAAAATATAACCCCAGCAATACAGTAAATAGAAGCCCCTGGAGGCATTGATCAAAATTATTTTCTATTAAGGCATGGTGGGCTCAAGTTACCGTAACTCCTGAAGCCAGCAGAATACTTGTATTAAGCAGGGGCACTTGAAATGGATTAAAGCTTTCCACTCCGATCGGGGGTCATAAGGCCCCAACTTCAATATTTGGCGACAAACTTCTGTGAAAAAATGCCCAAAAGAAAGAGACAAAAAAGAAAACTTCAGAGATAATAAATAGGATTATTCCCCATCGCAACCCGAATCCGACCTTCGCTGAATGTATTCCTTGAAAAGTAGCTTCTCGTGATACGTCTCGTCATCATTGATACGAAACAAATATGATTGTTATTAATCCTGTAAAAAATAGCATTCTATCAAATGAATGAAACCATTTGACAAGTCCAGAAGTCATCGCAAAAGCTCCTATTCCGGTAGCTAGGGGTCAAGGTCTAATATTAACCAAATGATACGGGTGATTTAATTGATTCATTATTCTCTTGCATAGAGAGTCGTTAGAGTCATAAAAACATAAGATTGAATAATAGCTACAGAGAATTCCAACATTAATAGGATAATCTGTGAAAATACTACAATTGAAGTAATATATAAATTTTCCAGGGTACCTTGAGCCCCTAAAAGAGTTAATAGGAGATGGCCGGCAATTATATTAGCCGCAAGACGGACAGAGAGTGTAATAGGCCGAATCATATTTCTAATGATTTCAATTAATACCATGAAAGGTATTAAAGGCGCCGGTGTTCCTAAAGGTACAAGATGGGCTAAAGCATTCGTTGTCTCCTTAATCCAAGTATATAGAATAAAAGAGATTCACAGAGGAACTGCTAGTCTTAAGGTAACTGCTAAATGTCTAGTAGCGGTAAAAATATAAGGGAATAAACCGATAAAATTATTAAATAAAATAAATAAGAAAAGGGCAATAACTAGGATATTGGCACCAAATCTTGCTGGGCCTATAAGGAGGGATATCTCCCGATTTAATCCCATTAAAACTCTCTTAGCCAAAAATTGAGGTCGCGAAGGAATCAATCAGAAAGATATTACTATAAACAAAAGTGGAATTAGTATTCTTGATCAGTTGGATAAAAAAGAGGAAGTCGGATCAAATACTGAAAAAAGGTTTGCTATCATTTTCAATTTAAGTGAACAGTTCGATCAGAGAAGCCTTTAGCAGAAGAAACCGAACGGGGTTGATAGAGGAAAAATACCATAGTTATAATAGCTCATAGTAAAGCTATAGAGACAAGGAAAACCATAATTCAAGGAAGTGGTATTATTTGAGGAATAAGAGACTGCCATCGGCTTCTTAAAGTTGACAACCTTATATTTATTAATAAACTAAGTCTCTATACCACAGGGGGTAATTACCATAAGAGAGCTTAAGAGGCTACCGCTTGACTTTCAGCCACCCTATGAAATTTGTAACTCAAGTCACTTTAGAAAGTCTCTCTCTCCAACAGCTTCAATCACAATAGGTATAAAACTATGTCCAGATCCACAAATTTCGGAACATTGTCCATAAAATACTCCGGGTATATTCACTAGAAGTCTGGACTGATTAAGCCGGCCTGGGACTGCATCCATCTTAATACCTAGAGATGGCACAGCCCATGAGTGTAGAACGTCATCTGAAGTAATCATCAGACGGATAGCTTGATTATAGGGCACTGGTATACGATTGTCTACATCAAGTAAACGGTATATACCGGTAGAAAGTTCATTTGAAGGGATTATGTATGAATCAAATTGAATATCGTCAAAATCAGAGTATTCATAGGATCAGTATCACTGATGCCCCGTTACTTTAATAGTCAAGGCAGGGTTATGAATTTCATCAATTAAATAGAGAAGACGAATAGAAGGAAGGGCGATAGCTACTAAAATAATAGCAGGAATAACGGTTCAAACCGTCTCGATTGCCTGGCCATCAAGTAGATAGCGATGGAGAAATTTATTAGAAAACAATGCAGCTAAGAAAAAGCCTACAAGAGAAGTAATTAAGATTACCACTAGTAAAGCATGGTCATGGAAAAAAATAAGTTGTTCTATGAGAGGTGAATTCCCATTTTGTAAACCTAGTTGGAATCATTGAGACACTTTTAAAGGGGGTACCCATCTTTGGAGCTTAAATCCAATGCATATATGTTTCTGCCACTTTAAAATGTAGAGATCATAGTAATTTCTTCATAGGAGTGATCGGCAGGCGGATGGGGATGATTCCATTCCACACTTGATCTTAAATTAAGTGAAAAAATATTAATTCGTTTAGCGATCATGGCCTCTCAAATACAAAAAATAAATATTAATGTAGCAATTATAGATATAACTCTCCCTAATGAAGAAATTACATTTCATGAAGCATACGTATCTGGGTAATCTGCGTAACGACGTGGTATTCCAGCGAGACCTAAGAAATGTTGAGGGAAAAAAGTTAAGTTTACTCCTAAAAATATAATAAAAAAATGTACCTTAAGAAGAAACTGATTCATTCTTAATCCGGTCATTAGAGGAAATCAATGTACAAATCCTGCTATGATAGCAAAGACAGCACCCATTGATAAAACATAGTGGAAATGGGCAACTACATAATAAGTATCATGGAGAACAATATCAATTCTAGAGTTCGACAGGACAACTCCTGTAAGCCCCCCCACAGTAAACAAAAATACAAATCCTAGGGCCCACAACATAGATGGAGTTATAGTAAGTCGTGTCCCGTGTAAAGTTCCGATTCATCTAAAAATCTTAATCCCCGTAGGAATTGCAATAATCATAGTTGCAGCAGTAAAATAAGCTCGAGTGTCCACGTCCATTCCCACAGTAAATATATGATGAGCCCAGACAACAAAACCAAGAATACCAATTGCAAGTATAGCATAAATCATACCTAATGTACCAAATGCTTCCTTCTTACCTCTTTCTTGGCTAATAATGTGGGACACTATCCCGAATCCAGGTAAAATTAAAATATACACTTCAGGATGGCCAAAAAATCAAAATAAATGTTGATAAAGGATGGGATCCCCACCACCTGCGGGGTCGAAGAAAGAAGTATTTAAGTTACGATCAGTTAACAGTATAGTAATAGCCCCCGCTAGGACTGGAAGTGATAAAAGGAGAAGAACAGCGGTGATTCCTACTGCTCAAACGAAGAGAGGTATACGGTCAATAGATATTGACTGGGGTCGTATATTAATGATAGTAGTAATAAAATTTACAGCCCCTAAGATAGAGGAGACTCCAGCTAAATGAAGCGAGAAAATAGCTAAATCTACAGAAGGTCCGGCATGGGCAATGGCTGAGGATAGAGGGGGATAAACTGTTCATCCAGTTCCTGCACCTCTCTCAACTATAGATCTGGCCAAAAGAAGAGTCAAGGATGGTGGAAGTATTCAAAATCTTAAATTATTTAACCGGGGAAATGCTATATCCGGGGCCCCCAATATAATGGGTACTAGCCAGTTACCAAATCCCCCAATCAAGATTGGTATAACCATGAAAAAAATTATAATGAATGCATGAGCTGTCACAATAACATTATATACTTGTTCATCGCCAATCAGGGAACCTGGTTGACCCAACTCTGCTCGAATGAGCATTCTTAAAGAAGTCCCAACTATGCCTGCTCAAGCCCCAAAAATAAAGTATAAAGTTCCAATATCCTTGTGATTCGTAGAATAAAATCAACGTTGCAT